TTTGGGCTACAGGATTTATGTTCTTAATTTCCTGGCGTGGTTATTGGCAGGAATTGATTGAAACTTTAGCATGGGCTCATGAACGCACACCTTTGGCAAATTTGATTCGATGGAAAGATAAACCAGTAGCTCTTTCAATTGTGCAAGCAAGATTGGTTGGATTAGCTCACTTTTCTGTAGGTTATATATTCACTTATGCGGCTTTCTTGATTGCCTCCACATCGGGCAAATTCGGTTAATTATTTATGTATTCTATCCGCATATTTTTTTTAATAAAAAAAATAGGTATGCACTCTTATATTTATTTCTACATCTAGGATCCGATTTGTATCATTATCATTGATAATAAGAGGAACTGAAGCATTATGGCAAAGAAAAGTTTGATTTATAGGGAGAAGAAGAGGCAAAAATTGGAAAAAAAATATCATTTGATTCGTCGATCCTTAAAAAAGGAAATAAGTCAGATTCCGTCGCTAAGTGAGAAATGGAAAATTCATGGAAAATTACAATCCCCACCGCGTAATAGTGCACCTACACGTCTTCATCGACGTTGCTTTTCGACCGGAAGACCGAGAGCTAACTATCGCGACTTTGGACTATCTGGACACATCCTTCGGGAAATGGTTCAGGCATGTTTGTTGCCAGGGGCAACAAGAGCAAGCTGGTAAGGATTTAAGTATCCCTTAATTTTTCTATTTTTTTCTATGATCGATGAGGCCCCTTTACCATTCTGTCTAAATAGGCTATTCTATTTGTACAGATATGGAATAGGGGCGCATTCAATTCTTCTTTGTTTATTAGAGTTTAGTCCAAGTTTTTTGTTTCATCGCGGGGTAGAGCAGCTTGGTAGCTCGCAAGGCTCATAACCTTGAGGTCACGGGTTCAAATCCTGTCTCCGCAACATTTTTTTTCAAGAAATGTAAGTTTGATTCTATTAACTAGTCATTAATTAATACTTGTCTTTTAGGACGCGAGGAAAAAATTACGGTATTTCCCGGTCAACTATACCGAATCTTTTATCTTTTTGAATCCATTTATATTTGGGCGGATAGCGGGAATCGAACCCGCGTCTTCTCCTTGGCAAGGAGAAATTTTACCATTCGACTATATCCGCATTTTTTTGCCTTCTTGATAAGAACTTTATGGAGAATATTTGTTCAAAGCTAGACGAGATACACTCTTTGGTTTGGGGTCATTTCATAAAATTCTACCACCAAATCAATTCAATTAACAATTCAATTAATATATAGAAATATATATATTATATTAATATTAATAATATATTTATTTTACTATATATTTCTATATATTGAATATGGAATTCCATATTCAAGAATCTATGATTCTTCTATTTCCATAAAATATTATATTCTATATTGATATAAATTTTTGATTCGTTTTTTTTTTAGTTATTTATTACTATATTCATATTTAGTAAATTGATATTTATTAATATTTTATTCATATTTCATTCAAGTTCCAGAAGTTCGACCCCCCCTCTAATTTTTTTCTTTATTTGCATTTTATGGACTTATATTGAATTTGAATGTGTAATTCATGGAATGGGAGGGGTCATCTCATTTTTGGATCTGCAACGAATGAATTCAAGAGATAAGAGAATTAAGGATACCCACCAAGAAGACTAATCCAATCCATAAAGATGTACCAGAAAATACAACATTTTTGTTACTCGACCAACCATCAGGAGACGCAAATACAACGGGTACACTAATCAGTAAGATTGATGAAGTAATAATTAATGCAAAAACAGCCAATTGGAAAGCAATAGTCATGTTTTTAATCCTCCAAGCTATTAACAAAAGAATATACACCATTTAATCCTCTTACTCACTAAAAAATTTTAATAAATAAAGGGATTTTATCATGAATCCGTTGATTCGAGATTACTTAGTTCGAATTTCTTTTTACCACTTTTTTTCTATTCGGACATGAAGTTAAAGGTTCTTTTTGACTTCACAAATGGGTATACTAGATCGTGTAGCTCATTTATTTCTATAGACAGATTGATAGACCTATAAAGGAAGTAACACCCTATACTATATCTTTCTCTACATAGTAATCGTATTAACTCATAGGGCTATGTTCTATTTGGCGAAAAAAAAATAAAATAGAAATTATCTTTCGGAGAGATGGCCGAGCGGTTGATGGCTCCGGTCTTGAAAACCGGTATAGTTCATAAAAAATAACTATCGAGGGTTCGAATCCCTCTCTCTCCTTTTGTTGGATGAATATATTTTTTTCTTTATTGGCTTTTTTTACTTCTTAGCATCATAAATAAAGGAGAATGGCTCGGCTGGATAGTATAGCCGAGCCAGAAAAAATGAGATTGAATTGAAAGAAACAAAGAAGACTTTTTAATATGAACCGATTTTGACTTTCCTATTTTAACTACTACTTTAGTTAAGAGGAGTCATGGAAAGAACAGGTTCAAAATCACGATCAATTCCTTTTTCAAATCCCGCTGCTGCTGCCCGAGCCC